AATATTCAAATTCAATTACTTTAATTTTGTATATTCTTTTTTTATATATTCCTTTAGGAAACAAGAAATCTAAAATACGTATATGATTATTACATTATGCAAATATCAGAATGAAGATAGAAAATAGAAATCTATTTGTCTATTAAAATAGAATCGTTTTAGAATATTTTTCTTTTATTATCTTTTTCTATTTGTATGTTATGATATTATTGAGGGAATTTTGAAATTTATGGAATTAAGTATTAAGTATAGATAATGACTAATAAAGAGTAATTTATTTTGAACAATATATGTCTTTCACATACAACGATAAAAAGGAGTCACCTACCTTTTGAATGGCAGTTCCAAAAAAACGTACTTCTATGTCAAAAAAGCATATTCGTAGAAATATTTGGAAAAAAAAAGGATCTTTAGAGGCAGTAAAAGCTTTTTCTTTAGCTAAATCTGTTTCCACCGGACAGTCAAAAAGTTTTTTTGTGCGACAAAAAAAAGTCTTGGAAAAATCTTAATTGACATGTTTCAAAGAACTTCCAAATTTCCATTTTTGAATTGTAAGACAAATGATTCAATTTTACTAAATTGTATTTGTATTTCACTTCTCATATTAGTTAGAACTAGGTAATATGAAAAATAAGAATCTTTCTGTCTACTTGATTCAAAGTAATCAGTATTGTGTATTTTCTTTTTTTTATCATTTTTTTAGATTTTTTATAGTCTTTATATATTTCTATTATATTATATTATTATTATATTTTAGTTATTTTCTTCTTTTTCTTGTTTATGTTATATTTTATTCTATTTATTTCAATTTCTATTGATTTATATTGAATTCGTGAGATGGTTTTTTCTTTGCTATGAATTGTGCTTTTCAAAATAGAAAAGCACAATTACGATAGACAAGGAAGAATCTGAATATTCCATTCTACTTTCTACTAAGGTGTTGGATCTCAAAATCGTTAGAAAAAAATTATGAATTTTATACCCCGACTGAGAACGAAACTATTGAGTTCTGACTCTTCTGGATAAACAAGAGCTAGGTTTCTAGTACGGAAAAGCTGATTATTCAAACTGAACTTACGAAGATACTAATTAAGTATTATTGATATTTTCTTTATATTTAACATTTCCAGATGAATGGAAATGCATCTTTCTTTATTGTTTCCTAAACTCTATTGAATATCGACAATTCAACATGAATTTCCTATTATATATTAATATTATATATTATTATTATTTAATATTATTATTTAAGGTAAGCCGCCATGGTGAAATTGGTAGACACGCTGCTCTTAGGAAGCAGTGCTAGAGCATCTCGGTTCGAGTCCGAGTGGCGGCATAAAGAATTATTCATATTAATAATATAGACACAATAGATCTAATAGAATCTAAAAGAGAATATTTCAAATATTCTCTTTTAGATTCTATTTAATCCCCTCCCCGATTTCAATTATTTAAAAGGGACTCTTCTTTATGATATTTGCAACCTTAGAACATATATTAACTCATATTTCCTTTTCGATCATCTCAATTGTGATTCTGATTCATTTGATGAACTTATTAGTCTACGAAATCGAAGGATTACATAATTCGTCAGAAAAAGGGATGATAGCTACTTTTTTCTCTATAACAGGGTTTTTAGTTATTCGTTGGATTTCTTCGGGACATTTTCCCTTAAGTAATTTATACGAATCATTAATCTTCCTTTCATGGAGTTTATCCATTATTCATATGATTCCGTATCTTGGGAATCATAAAAATGATTTAAGCGCAATAACTGCACCAAGTGCCATTTTTACCCAAGGTTTCGCCACGTCAGGTCTTTCAACTGAAATGCATCAACCCGCAATATTAGTACCTGCTCTACAATCTCAGTGGTTAATGATGCATGTCAGTATGATGCTATTGAGCTATGCAGCTCTTTTATGCGGATCGTTATTATCAGTTGCTCTTATAGTGATTACATTTCAAAAAAGAATCGATTCTTTTTTGAAAAACAAGAATTTTTTCAGTTTAAGGAAGTCGTTTTTCTTTGGTGATATGGAATATTTGAACCAAAAAGGAAGTGTATTAAAAAATACTTCTTTCTTCTCATTTCAAAATTTTTACAAATATCAATTAATTCAGCGTTTGGATTATTGGAGTTATCGTGTCATTAGTTTAGGGTTTACCTTTTTAACCATAGGCATTCTTTCTGGAGCAGTATGGGCTAATGAAGCATGGGGTTCTTATTGGAATTGGGACCCTAAGGAAACTTGGGCATTTATTACTTGGACCATATTTGCAATTTATTTACATACTAGAACAAATCCAAAATTGCAAGATCAAGGGACAAATTCGGCATTTGTAGCTTCTATAGGATTTCTCCTAATTTGGATATGCTATTTTGGGATCAATCTATTAGGAATCGGGTTCCATAGTTATGGTTCATTCCAATGAATATCTAATTGAATAAAAGAAAAGAAAATACATGAAGAATACATAAAAAAATCGTCTAATACACAATGCAATGAAAATTTGTGCGAGTTTTTGAGAACCGTTTAAATAGAGGAATTATTCAAATGGTTCTCAAAAACTTTAGATGTATCTCATTACAATTCTAATTCACCCTTCCTTTTTTTTTCATTGTACAACGAAGAATCGTGAAAATATGAAAGTCAAAGAATTCTAAGACTTTCTTTCCAATTAATGAAATTTAGTATTGAATCTAAAAAAAGAATTAGTATCTATAAAAATAATTAGATAATAGAACTTGTACCTTGTCAACCGATAACGGGAGAACGAAATCAGGATAAAAACCAATTCCTATAATTATGAAACCCATGTGAGATACGGAAGAATAGGCAATACGTTTTTTTAAATTGCGTTGACCGAGAGAAGTTGAAGCTGCATAAATGATTTGTATTATTCCTACTATCACCAACCAGGGAGATAATCTAGAATGAGCGTGAGCTAATAATTCCATATTGATCCGAATCAATCCATATGCTCCCATCTTTAATAATATTCCAGCTAAAAGCATACATGTACTGTAATGTGCTTCTCCGTGGGTATCTGGTAACCATGTATGTAGGGGTATCATCGGCGATTTGACAGCATAAGCAATAAGAAAACCAAAATAGAGTATTATTTCCAATGCTGCAGGATACGATTGATTAGCTAATTTTTCTAAATCTAATGTTGGTTCATTGGAACCATATAAACCCATACCTAGAACTCCTATTAAGAGAAAAATGGAACCTCCGGCAGTGCACAAAATAAACTTTGTAGCCGAGTACAGGCGTTTTTTTCCTCCCCACATGGATAAAAGTAAGTAAACAGGAATTAATTCTAATTCCCACATGATGAAAAAAAGTAAAAGGTCTCGGGAAGAAAATGATCCTATTTGGCCACTATACATTGCTAACATCAAGAAATAGAAGAATCGCGGATTTCGAGTAACTGGCCAAGCTGCTAAAGTAGCTAAAGTAGTGATAAATCCTGTCAGTAAAATAGGTCCTATGGAAAGTCCATCGGTTCCCAGTCTCCAGTGAAAATCAAAAAGATTGATCCATTTATAATCCTCCTTCAATTGGATTAATGGATCGTCCAATTGGAAATGATAACAAAATACATAGGTCATTAGAAGGAGCTCTAGGATACATATACATAGAGTATACCACCTATACACCTTATTTCCCCTATGAGGGAAAAAGACAATTGAAGAACCCGCGAATATGGGCAAAACAAGAAGTATTGTTAACCAAGGAAAAGAACTCGTGATAAAGACAAGATAAAATTAGACCAGAAAAGTCCGTACTCGAGAAAAGAAAATAGATTATTCTTCTCCCGAGCACGGGGTTTTGTCGGTAAAGAGGAATCAAATGATTCAAGTGGAGTTTTTTGTCACATATCAATAAGAAAGACCCATGCTGCGAGTTGTTTCATGCCATAAATAAACACGGACACTCAAAAAATCCGTTGGACAAGCGGATTCACATCTTTTACAACCTACACAATCCTCGGTTCTTGGCGCAGAAGCAATTTGCTTAGCTTTACATCCGTCCCAAGGTATCATTTCCAATACATCCGTGGGGCAAGCTCGAACACATTGGGTACATCCTATACATGTATCATAAATCTTTACTGAATGTGACATTGGGTCTATAAATTCCAGTTTTGAACACAAAAGATTTTCGATCTGGTAAAATAAGATAAGAAAATGAAATAAATCATATATTTTATATTGTAGACACCAGACGAATCAATGATTTATCAAAATTTGAAGAATCAATAGATTTTCTAATCTGTTTATGAGAAAGGGCCAAGATACTTTGATTTCCATTTCAATAATCATGAAATATGAGTTTACGAATTCAATTCATGTGAATTTGACTATCTTTCTATATATATAGAAATATAATTAAATTAAAGGATATTATGATATATTATATATCAGATTAAGACGTTTGTTATTAGGTTAGTTATAGAATAAGTTCGTAACTCTAAACCATAAATCTATATGAAAAAAAAAAGAGAAGAAAGAAAAAGAAAAATATTCTATTATCTTATTATTCTAATTCTATTAGATTCTATTTAGAATATTCTATCTAAAAGTCTTATGTTTTTATTTCTATGTGAAAATAGAAGAATTCTAACTAATTATTCAGCAAATTCGATTGATTGATACGAGTTGATTTTCTGTTACGATGGATCGACGAAACAATAGCTAGCCCAATAGCTATAACAAAGATTGAGAAAATTTCTCCTTTTAATTGCCGACTATCAAATATATCGGAAAATGTGACAAGATTTAGATTCACCGAATTCAGTATAAGCTCAAGACACATAAGTGCTCTAACCATGCTTCGGCTTGTGATCAGTCCATAGATACCGATAGAAAATAAATAAACACTTAGAAAAAGTATATGCTCTAACATCATTGATAAATCCCTCATTTATCTCGATTGATTTCAATATGAACAAAAATGAAACCGATTCAGTTGACTAGACTAGAAGAATTACATAACAAAAGAAGATATTCACAGTAGATTGAAACAAAATAGATTAAATACATTTTCATTCTTTAATTTTAAAAAAGGAAGTTCTTATTTCTTATTATATTAGAATTCTATTATTGACGAGCCATAGTAATTGCACCTATCAAAGAAACTAAAAGAATTATAGAAATGAGTTCAAAAGGAAGATAAAAATCTGTGGATAAATGAATTCCGATTTGTTGAACGTTACTTATTAAGTCCTGTTCTATAATCTGATTTGATCTTGTAGTCCGAAAAATTCCGGACCATGACGTATCTGGGATAGTAGTCATTAATGAAAAAAAAATATTTCTTTTATTCTTTGATATTCATATTTACATATTGAATTCTATGAATTAGATTTCTATTTTATAGTATTGAAATCTCAATTCATTTTTTATCTCTTTTCTAGAAAAGAGATAAAAAAGAGTTCATGTTCCACCGAATCACACGTAGAGATATTGCTAACACACATAGAGTTAATGGTATTTCATAACTAATTGATTGAGCTGCAGCTCGTAGACCGCCTGAAAAGGAATACTTATTATTTGATCCATATCCTGACATAAGAAGACCAATGGGGACAATACTTGAAAAGGCAATCCATAAAAAAACACCTATACTGAGATCAGCTAAAACAAGGTGATATCCAAAAGGAATTACTAAATAACTTAGTAGAATTGATATAAACCCTATAGAGGGTCCGACCCTAAATAAACGAATATTACCTCTAGATGGAAGAAGATCCTCCTTCAAAAGTAGTTTTGTCCCATCCGCTAAAGCTTGAAGAATTCCTAACGGGCCGGCATATTCAGGTCCAATACGTTGTTGTATTGCTGCAGATATCTTTCTTTCTAACCACACAATGACTAATACCCCCATTGTGATTCCTAAGACAAGGATTAAAATGGGGACAAAAATCCATATGAATCCATAGACTTCTTTTAAGGATTCTAATCTAGAAAAAGAATTAATAGTTTGTACTTCTGTCGTATCAATGATCATTTCAACGATCAACTTCTCCCATAATGATATCTATACTACCTAGTATCGTCATGATATCAGCCAATTTCATTCTTTTAACTAGCTGGGGAAGAATTTGCAAATTGATGAAACCGGGTGGACGAATTTTCCATCTCCAGGGGAAAACACTACTATCTCCTATTAAATAAATTCCTAATTCTCCTTTTGGGGCCTCTACCCTTACATAAAGTTCTTGTTTTAACAATTCAAAATTGGGTGAAAGTTTTTTAGTAATAAATCTATATTCAAAATTATTCCATTCGGAATCCTTTGTCCTATGAAAACGCCGGTTTTCTAAATTTTCATAAGGCCCCCCAGGAATTCCTTCTAGAGCCTGTTGAATGATTTTTATGGATTCTTGCATTTCACCGATTCTTACTAAATAACGAGCTAATGTATCGCCTTCTTTTTGCCATTTGACTTCCCAATCAAATTTATTGTAACACTCATAGCGATCAACTTTACGAAGATCCCATTGGATTCCAGAAGCTCGTAACATTGGTCCTGATAAACCCCAATTTATTGTCTCCTCCCCACCAATAATGCCCACTCCTTCAACTCGTTCCAAAAAGATGGGATTTCGCGTAATGAGCTTTTGATACTCAACAACTTCTGTTAAAAAATAATCACAGAAATCAAAACATTTATCTATCCAGCCATAAGGTAAATCCGCAGCTACTCCTCCGATGCGGAAATAATTATGCATCATCCGCATACCTGTGGCGGCTTCAAATAGATCATATATTAATTCCCTCTCTCTTAAAATATAGAAAAAAGGAGTCTGTGCACCAATATCGGCCATAAAAGGGCCAAGCCATAACAAATGGGAGGCTATACGGCTCAGCTCCAGCATAATAACTCTGATATAACTGGCCCTTTTAGGCACTTGAACACTTTCCAATCGTTCTGGTGCATTTACTGTTATTGCTTCTGTGAACATAGTAGCTAAATAATCCCAACGTGTTACATAAGGCAAATATTGTATAATTGTTCGGTTCTCCGCTATTTTTTCCATCCCTCTGTGTAAATAGCCCAATATAGGTTCACAGTCAATAACATCTTCACCATCCAGAGTAACGATCAGCCGAAGAACACCATGCATTGATGGGTGGTGAGGACCCATATTGACTATTATGAAATTCTTTCTTGTAGTCGGTACAGTCATATTTTTTTCCTTAATTCATTATTTCATGAAATTCTTAAAATGAAAAATCTAAAAAAAAAAATAATAACTGAACTAATAATAATAAGAAAAGAATGAAAAAAATAAAAAAGAACAAGGATAATAAGAATAAAATAATAAGAAACTCAAATAAGAAATTCAAATTTAATTAACGAGTTTTTGGTTCCCGAATATCTAACTGATCCATTAATTTCTTATAACGCACTTTCTTTTTCTTTGACAAATAAGTCAATAATCGTTGACGTTTTCCCAGAATTCTTCGTAGACCTCTTTGCGATAAAAAATCTCTTTTGTGCAATTCTAAATGTGAAGTAAGTCTCCGTATCTTACTGGTGAAATGGAATACTTGAAATTCAACAGACCCACTATTTTCTTCTTTTTCTTCTTGTGTAATAACTGAGATGAATGAATTTTTGACCATAAATTAAGATTTCTATCTTTCTTTTCTGTTAATTTTACGGATCAGGAAAAATAAGAATATTTCTTATGTCAGTTATTTTCATATAGTATACATCAAAATTGGATTTCATTCATATACTACTTTGTTTTTTCTTTATTTGGTTTATGTTTTTATGTTTTGTATATTTGATCCAAATATACAAAACATATATGTATTCACGAAAGAAAACAATTTCTTTTTACTTAAAAGGATTCTGTTATTCCTAATGAAAATTGATACACTATGAAATTACACTATGAAATCAGCATCATGTAGTAGAATGTTACACAGTGTATATGTTTCGGCTTTCATCTATTAATCTACCAAATATGTTACACGATATGTAGGAAATCCACTATAGATTTTTTTCATTTTTCATTGGAATTGAATTAATTCTGAATTGTGAATACATATGTATTCTTGACATACTGAAACGACTGCTGTTATTGGTATCAAACCAATAGCGATTCATACAAGCTACATCTTCTAATCGAAAATTGGGCCAAAGAAACAATTTGAATTTCATGAAATCTTTTCTATCTGTATTAATATGTTTGTCCTCATTCAAAAATTGTCCACAGTTTCTTATTTTGTTTTCATTGCAAAATCTTGTATTTCTATCCACAACATGAAAATTCCGGGAATTGAAACAAATTCGAATTCGAAATTCTCTACGACGTCTGGGAGATAGAATATTTTCAGGAACAAGTAAATCATAATGATTTTTGTCTCCACTCAAAAATATGTTGCTGTGTCGTGCAATGGATTTTTCAAAAACCCCTTTCTCAATATATCTTTTTTTTGTGTATTTTTTCTTTGTTTGATGCTTTTTCTTATCGACCAATGAAATATCCATAGTTTGATATATAATATATCTTCCTTTCCTTTGTATAGATAGACAAATTGGTTCAATAATAAATATTCCCTTTCTTATCAATTCTGCAAGAACTAGGTCCTTTTGAATCAGCATTTCATCTATATTTATTTCACCTCTTTTAATCGAAGATATAGCAATTTCCTTTGGATTTCTTAGTCTAAGTAGGAGACAATATATCCTGATATTTTTCATTATTTCTTTCTTCAAGGGATCAGCCCATCTTAGTTGAAAAAGTAAATATTTTTTCAAAAAGAAATCTAGTTCCATTTCATTCTTGCTCTTATATTGTTTCTTTTTTAGAACCTTTTTCATTTCTAATCTTGCGTAATCTTCTTCAACAGTTTTTTGATTTTCTTTTTTTCTTTTTCGTAGATTCCATACAAGATTTCCTTGGACCTGTTGTTCATTCTCTTCCTGCTTGGAATTTCCTAATTCACGATCTTTTTTTTTATTAGATGATTTCTTTGGATTTACGTTAATGCTTTTACTTTTTTCATTTATAGAAGAATTAAAAAAGAGTGATTTTATTGGGATGATCCAAGGTTTCATTTTATATACATCAAAAAGTAGTACAAATTCTGGGAAGAACCAAGTTTCTAGATTGGATATAGTATCATGATTTGATGCGGTATCATAGAACCTTTCTTTATTCATTCCCATGCAATCAAAAAAGAAACTTTTTTGATTGCATGATTTGATCTCTTGATGAATTGTAGGAAAAAAAAGATCTTTTTTTTCCATTTTTTTTAAATTCTTAATTTCAGTCTTAGTATCTTTCTGAATCTTGATACCAATATGTGCATCGGTCCAGATCTCAATATTATTTATAAAACAAAGATGAAGAATTCTACAATCAAGATACTTTCTATCCAAGATTGTATTCCTATCAATAGGATATCCTTTTTCTAGATAATCATTACTAGGTATACTTACCAATACATAAAATGATTCAGGTTTCGATATATTGAAATGAGATGGAATTTCTTGATCCCCTTTTATTTCTAATGTTGATCCAGAAATGTATAAATTAGGAAGGTTTATGTATTTATATGAGAAAAGATCATATCTGTAATGTTTTTTCCATTTGTCTTTTTGACTCATAAATGAATTTGCTGCATAGTCATTTTTTTTCATGGAAGAAAGAAATTGGTATTTTTGATATAAATCCAATTGTTTTGATTCCTTGTTTTGAATCATACGATGTTTATTGATTCTATTTCGCCATTCTTTAGGTACTAATGAAGACCTTTTTTTTTGAGATAAATCGTATTGATAATGACCTTTTAACCAATTTTTCCATTCGTTCATTACATACGTATGAATTTTATTATGTGAGTTAAATATTCCATGTATCATACAATAGTCTTTTAAATTATCCTTAAAAAAAGGATAGCTCCCTTGATAGTTAAGTACAGGTCTCAATTGATACTTATTAATTAATTGGTTTTGTGATATTTTGTAAAAAACATATGCTTGGGACAGGGAAGATAAGTTCCAATAAGTATTGGGATTTTGATTGCTATTCGTAGTATTATCAGTATTTGAAAACGATTTTAATTTTTTTATAGTCAAAAGAAAATTTTGATTTGTTTCATCAATTCCTTCTTGTTCTTGATTTATTTCATTGTTGTAAATGGATTTATTAAAGATCTTTTTTGTTGATTCAAAGAAAAGTTGTGCATTTATCTTAGAAACGGTAATGGTACATAGCAAAATATCTATGTATATTTTTTCAATGAATGATTTGATAAAGTAGTGTGATTTACGCATTAATCGGATATTTTTCCTTTTTACTATTTTCAAAATATGTTTCTGTGATCCCGATCCTTTATTATCAGAAATTAGAACTATTTCTTTTTTTTTCTTGTCTTTTGCGGTTTGTTCAATTTGATTCCTTATTTTGATTGTCTTATCAGAAAGATCTTTCATTCTTTTTTCTATTACGGACGATTCGCGAAGAATCTTATTATTTCTTTTGAAATCTTTTTTGTTTTCGTTTGGTTCATATACTCTTTCTTTCCTTAATTCAAATAAGAAAATTGGATTTACTTTCTCCAGTTTTTTCATTATGAGTTTTATAACTTGAACGACCCCTTTTTTTTTTTCTTTTCTAATTTTTATAAAGGATTTTATTTTTTTATTTATTTTATTTAAAGATTTTAAAACTTGTGAAAATTTATTTTTCACCTTTTTTTTTCTTTTTTGGAGTTCTTTATAAATAGGTTCAAAAAAAAAAGGTCGTTTTCGGGGAGAACCAAAGGGAAGTTCCGCTTCCATTCCCCAGACTGTTAAAAAACAAAAATTTGTTTTTTTCTCTTTTTTTTTCATTAGATCTCTATGATGAGATTGTGCCTTAGATTTTCTCCAAGGTTTTAGACAGAAAGGATATAGAATCTTTATCTGAATACCATCTATTAACCAATCTTGGGGAAATTCTGTTTCTGATAATTGAACACCATTATAGGTGCATTTAATATGGATTTCTCTATTCCATTCCTTAAAATCCTCGTCCCACTCGGGAATTTGGAATAATAACATACGGAAAAGGTTTTTTCCTATTATTAATGAAGGCAATAGAATGTATTTTCTAAGAAAAGATTGGGTTATTAACATAAAACTTCTTATTACTTGAGTAAATATAAAAGCATCCCAAGCTTCTGATATTTCTATCTGTTCGTTTTTATATCTTTTTTCCTCTTTCTCCTTTTCTTCTTTTTTACCGTCATTTTCAAAATAGGAAATTTTTAATTCTGATTCTTGTTCTCTGTCCATCCAATTCCTAAAAATTAGATTCTTCATTTCGTTGATATCAAAAGACGAAAAAAAAGACATTTTGTCTAGACGATCCAAAAAAAGTGGGGAATGTACATTTACTTGAAAGAGGTCCCAAATAACTGTTTTACGTCTTTGAGCGCGCATGGATCCTTTGATTAGATTGCGACGAAAATCCGATTGTTGTGAGTAACGTATCAAAGCCACCTCTCCCTCTTCCATTTGATCATCGTTTTTATCATTGTTACTAGTATTCTGAATACTAGAAATAGAATTGGTATTCTGATCATTATCGTTATAAATTACCACAAGTTTGGCTCTTCTTGAATGAATCTCATGATCGTCTTCCTCCAATTCTTCTTCATTTTCTTCTTCCTCTTCTTCTAAATTATCGGTTAATTTGTATGACCATCGAGAAACCTTTTTACTGACTTCTTCTATTCTAATTCCAATAGATTTTTTTTTCATTGTTTTTTGATCTTTTATATGTGTTGTAATTACATCAAATACAAATTGCAAATATTTTGCTTGACTTTCGGAATCAATTCCTTTTTCTTCTTTAGAATTCAAAAATGATTGACGGTGGAGTTCTACGGAATCATTAATAAGTAGATCATGAATCTTATTTATAAAAAAAAATTCTACTAAATCTTCTGTATCTGTATAAGTATTCATGATTGCGCGTGAATCTAAGTTTTTTCTCGTTCCTCGATATGGTCCGTTGAAAAAAGGATCATATACTTTTGGCAAGCATTTCTTTTTTTTTTCATCATCACATAATATGGTTCTTTTTTCAAACATATCCAGACTAGAGGATCCCTCATTTTTTTCTAGAATTTGGATTCGGCTTTTCAATTCATTGTTTAAATTGCACTTTTTTTTTTCATTAGTATAAATCCAAGAATTATAAAGATCTTCGTCGTATAGTTTTTCTATTATGTATAAAGAAATTCTTTGTTCTAGCATTTCCGAAAAAGTCGATAAACTGGGCGGATATGTAAAGGATATTATTTGTTTCCCATCACTTGTACATGTAAAAAAAAAAAATTGTGACATTTCATTGCGTAAAGCATTTTCTAATTTCTTATTTTTTATATATCGTAATGGACGATTCCATCGCTTAAAATCGAAAAGAAAAGTGACAAAAGTTTTTTCAACCCACATATTCATTCTTTTCTTTTTCTCTTCTTT